AGTCATAGCAAACCCTGTAGCTACTTGTACTAAAAAACAAGTGAGCGTAATTCCTCCCAGACAATAAAATATGTTGACATGAGGAGGAACGTATTTACTAGTTATATCATCTGCAATCGCCTGAATCTCGAGACGTTCTTCGAACCAATCGTAGACTTTATTGAGATAGGTAAACCAAGAGAACTCCCCTCTGAGAACCGTATATGAGAATTTTATCTCGTACGGCTCAAACAAAACCACCCCAATACTGGTATGGAATATAAAATTGGAAACTTCTTAATTTTTTGATTCAATCTTATCTAAAAATACGAAAGAATCAAAATAAGAAAGCTTTTCTTTGTGGTTATAATTAGAATGCCAAAAAATCAAGTCGACGCGCTTATCTTTATGTTGATCGTTACAGGCCTCTTGAATCTTCTATTTACCTATTTCATTTTCTTTGATTTGTTATTTTGAGTTGTATGTAATGCAGCTTGACTTTTGTTTTCTTTATTATTGATAGGAATTTTCTTGTTAAGACCCTATGAATCAATTGAAACCTCAGATTCATACTAGAACCACGATGATTCAATAAAACCTTCAAACTAAGTCCAAAGATTCCATGAGTAAGAATCCTTGGATCATCATTTATTCAAGTTTGTGCTTTGAGTAAAATAAAAGCAGAAATGGGGAATTTGAAAGAAGAAAAATCTTGCAATTGCAAATTTTGTCTTTGGAAAAATTTTTTGAATCCGGCCAAGGGGTCTGAATATTAAGTATGAATCATAGTTCGAATACTTCGTGATCTATTTCATATATTCCGTGCTCCAGATACTCGAATGAATATCCGACGGAGTAAAGCCATCTCGATCAAGACGACAGATCTATGCTCTGTACTATCAATAGGATCAATTCGAACAAGTCGCACACTCATATTCCGGAAATACAGAAATAAAAAATTCGCGGTCGAACTACCAATCAACTAAAATCAAAATCCGATACCTAAATGCTTATTTAAAAGGTAGTATTTTGTGATTCTTGTAAATTTCATTCTAATTCAGTGAAATTCCGTCCAGTAAAACGGACGAATTATAAATCTCCAAAATAATAGATAGGAATACCGCAAATAAAGCCATTGCGACTCCCATCAAAGGAGTAGTTCCCCATCCAGGAGCTACTTTACCATATTCCGAATTCAAGGGTTTCAACAAGCCCCCTGCAGAAGTTCTTTTTGGACGAGCTCTAGAACTACCCTCAACTGTTTGTGTAGCCATAAATCCTATTTTGTATTGATTGAGATCTGTTGACTTTGTATACCATTCCGTTGTAAATAAACGATCTTATCATGGATCCAGTGTGGTCTTGAAATTCTATAATAATGGAAACAGCAACCCTAGTCGCCATCTCTATATCTGGGTTACTTGTAAGTTTTACTGGGTACGCCTTATATACTGCTTTTGGGCAACCCTCTCAACAACTAAGAGATCCATTCGAGGAACACGGGGACTAGTTGAAGTAGAAGTAACGGGCCTCCCGATATTGGGAGGCCCATTACTTCAATTGAGATAAAAAAAAAATCATTTTGTTTTTTTAGTTGGAACTTTAGGCGGTTCTCGAAAAAAGATAGCGAAAAAAATGATCCCTAGAGTCGAGACTAAGAGGAATGTATAAACCAATGCTTCCATAAATTCGATCGTGGTTTCCAATTATAGCTTCCATACCTGTTTATTTGGGATCATCCCCCGGATTAAAGAAAAAAAGAATCAAAAAGGGCGGCGATTTAAATCCATATTTCTCCAGTACCTTATACCTTATTTTAAATAAAAAGCACAAATCGAAAATAGAAGCAGAAGCGAGAAACTAAAATAGTAGAGCAATGCTGCATCAGACTACTTGTCTTCTTGTAGTTGGATCTCCAAGTTTTTGGAATACTCCAAATTCCACTTGAGCGTCCAAATCCGGGTCAATACCAGCAAAAACATCTCTGAACAAGGTTCTAGCACCATGCCAAATGTGTCCGAAGAAGAAAAGCAGAGCAAATGAAGCGTGTCCAAACGTAAACCAGCCCCTTGGGCTGCTACGAAAAACACCATCGGATTTCAAAGTAGCACGATCTAATTCAAAAATTTCACCCAATTGAGCACGTCTAGCATATTTTTTCACAGTAGCAGGATCACTATAACTCACGCCATTCAGCTCGCCACCATAGAACTCAACGGTTACACCTACTTGTTCGACACTATACTTCGATTCTGCCCTTCGAAAAGGAACGTCGGCTCTAACAATTCCATCTCCGTCTACCAAAACAACTGGAAATGTTTCAAAAAAAGTAGGCATACGACGTACAAAAAGTTCACGCCCTTCTTTATCTCTAAATATAGGGTGTCCTAACCACCCGACAGCTATTCCATCCCCGTTATCCATTGAACCCGCTCTGAATAATCCCCCTTTCGCAGGATTATTTCCGATGTAATCATAAAAAGCTAATTTTTCAGGAATTTTAGACCAAGCTTCTGATAAACTTTGATTTTCGGCTAGTCCAGCACTGACTCTTCGATATATTTCTTGCTGAAAGTATCCCTGATCCCATTGATAACGGGTGGGACCAAATAATTCGATGGGGGTAGTTGCTGACCCATACCACATAGTTCCAGCAACAACAAACGCTGCAAAAAAGACAGCAGCGATGCTGCTGGAAAGAACGGTTTCAATATTGCCCATACGTAATCCTTTGTATAAGCGTTGTGGCGGGCGGACGCTGAGATGGAATAAGCCTGCTAATATGCCCAATGTCCCTGCCGCAATATGATGAGAGGCTATTCCTCCTGGAACAAAAGGATCAAAACCTTCCACACCCCATGCTGGATTTATAGATTGTACCTTTCCAGTTAGTCCATACGGATCAGACACCCATATTCCAGGACCATACAATCCTGTTACATGAAATGTCCCAAAACCAAAGCAAGCCACTCCTGAGAGAAATAAATGAATTCCAAAGATTTTAGGCAAATCCAAAGAACGTTTTCCTGTACGGTCATCAACAAATATTGCTAGATCCCAATACACCCAATGCCAGATAGCTGCCAAGAAGCACAATCCGGAAAACACAATATGTGCCCCCGCTACACCTTCGTAACTCCAAATACCCGGATTCGTTACTGTCCCCCCTGTAATACTCCAACCACCCCATGAATCGGTTATTCCTAAACGAGTCATGAAGGGTATAACGAACATGCCTTGTCTCCACATTGGATCAAGAACTGGATCGGAGGGATCAAAAACAGCTAATTCATATAGAGCCATTGAACCGGCCCAACCCGCAACCAGGGCTGTATGCATTATATGGACAGCAATCAAACGACCGGGATCATTCAATACGACGGTATGAACACGATACCAAGGCAAACCCATGGGACTACCCCTTTATTAATAAAAAATAGACACTATGTAACTTTATTGCATTGAAAAAAACTATGCTATGTACCCCTTTTTTCAGGGGATTATCTCGAAAAAGGGATTAATATTAATATTTGTTCTATTCTTTTAGTAATAATGGAAGAGTTCGGTTCGTAGGAAAAAAGAGAAGCAGATCTATTCTATACTCGATAAGTACCAATACGCAATGGGGGTTGATTCCCTTTTCTATGAGCGAATGTATCCATATTTGGTCATCATTCAAAAGACTTATTCGTAAGAATTTTCCTTTATTTTATGAACTTCGTCAATCTATGTATAAACTAAGATAACGGCCACTAGTATTAAGACAAGAAGCCCATTATTACGCTTCCACATCAAAGTGAACTAGAGTACTTAATTCTTTTTTCTTTCATTTTATGCCTATTGGTGTTCCAAAAGTACCTTATCGAAGTCCCGGGGACAAGCATCCATCTTGGGTTGACATATAGTGCGACTTGTCAGATCTATTGGGTCATATGGGATTTCCCCGTTCTCTCCCCCGATCGAGATATCCTCTGTTTCGCCCATAAAATTGATTGAATTATCAAAAATTTGTAGCGTGAAATGCAATGAAGTGCAATTAGATCTATTTCGTGAGGAAGCATCCAGATTAATATTAGCAAGAAATCAATTTTATGGTCGTCTTGGCTGGACCAATAAAATGAGGTATCCAGGCTCCGTTTAGAAAAACCCAATTGGTAATATATCTATGATTATTACTTATATCATAAACGATTCCTTTATTCGAAAAGCGATCTCAAACGTTAATCAACGGAATGCTAAATATGATGAATATGTCAAATATTTGGCGGAAGACATGAAAGAAATGAATTAAAAAAGGGGTAAGTCATAGCAAAAAAGAGACGTGGTATTGGGGGCATTTGTCCTATATGTGCAAATCAAAATCGGGCGAATCCTTACTCGGAGTAGAGCCTAAACCTAAAAAAATGGAAGAAGCCCATTCAATTCAGGAACAAGAAAATGGCATCGTGATTTTTGGATCGGATCTCGATGAAAAAATACATCAATGAAAAGTTAGTTCGATAAGTTTAGTGAATTTCTTTTTTATATTAGAATATTATAGGTCTAGGAAACCGGCTAAACTCAGCGTTCTTGAAAACCGGAAGAAAAGCCCCTCGATAGAAGCGAGGAAAAAAGAAAGGAAAGGGGCTAGGAGCTACACATTGATTCGTTTTTCGCAAGTTTTGTTGAACCGTATGCATCAAAAGATGCCTGTACGGCTCCGAAGGGATACTGTTTTATCCTAATCAACCGACTTTATCGAGAAAGATTACTTTTTTTAGGTCAAATGGTTGAGAGCGATATCTCGAATCAACTTATTGGTATTATGGTATATCTCAGTATAGAGAACGAGACCAAGGATTTGTATTTATTTATCAACTCTCCTGGCGGATGGGTAATACCCGGGATAGCAATTTATGATACTATGCAATTTGTGCGACCCGATGTACAGACAATATGCATGGGATTGGCCGCCTCCATGGGGTCTTTTCTCCTGGCCGCCGGAGCAAGTACCAAACGTCTAGCATTCCCTCACGCTTGGCGCCAATGAGTTTTTTATTTGAGAGAAAAAAGAAGACTATGCCTTCGCCATATGAATTCTTAATATTAAGTAATAATAGCATGGCACTTCGAATTCGATATGAAAATTGTTAGTGTTTTTTTTTTTCAAAATATTTGATTATGTATCGAAGCAGTAGTATGAGATAAAGAAGGGGTATTCCGAGTTTATCTTACCTATCGGAGGCCTATTGCAGCGCCACACACCTTTTTCACACCGGAAGGTTCTTAACAATTAACAATTCACAAGATTTATGGTATGAAAGAGTACGAAAATAAAAAAAAGAAGATTATTTTTGATTTATTTCTTTTTTTATTTTGATTTGAAAAAAAAAAAAGAAACTTTGGGATTGCTGAATCACAAAAGAAATAAATATATAAAGCAACGGAGCCATCATAGTATTTTTGAACTCCTCAAAAAAAAAAGAAGGGTGGTAATTGGGTCATTTACCCATCTGGGTATAATAGAACCCCCTTTTTATCCTTGTTTGATGAAGGGTAAAAAGCAAATTCCATTGGCGAGCCGTATGCAATGCGAAAAAGTGCCCGTACGGTTGTTCAATTCAATCTTTTTCTTTATCTCTTCCCCTCGCCGAATCGTGCGAGATAGAGGAACCTTTTATTATGTTATAATATATCATCAGGGTCATGATCCATCAACCTATTGGCGCTTTTTATGGGGCACAAACGGGAGAATTTATCCTGGATACGGAAGAACTACTGAGACTGCGCGAAATCCTTACAATGGTTTATGTACAAAGATCGGGCAAGCCCTTATGGGTTGTATCCGAAGACATGGAAAGGGATACTTTTATGTCAGCAACAGAAGCCCAAGCTCATGGCCTTGTTGATCTTGTAGCGGTTGGATAAAACATAGCAGTCACTTCTTAAGGGTTTAATATTCTATTAAACAGAAGAAATTCATAATCATCCGGTTAGGATCGATCTAAACCAGCCCATAATGGATAATTCAGCATGCCAACTATTAAACAACTTATTAGAAACCCAAGACAGCCAATCAGAAATGTTACCAAATCCCCCGCTCTGCGGGGATGTCCTCAGCGCCGAGGAACATGTACAAGGGTGTATGTGCGACTCGTTTCAATCATGGGCTGAGACAAACCAAAAGAAAGAAACCCTTTTTTAAGTATCAATGATCAGTACCTGTGAATCGGATAGAATAGAAGAAGAAGAACTCCATTCACTATCTAAAAAAAGATCGATCTATCATATCTTTCTATTGTGTATGAAATTTATGGTTTCCACTGGCGCAAATTCCACCACCTCAATTTGCAATTAATTTAAGGTGAGAAAGAATTCCCCATTGGTAACAAATAGTTATCCATTAAGCGGGGGAAATACTATAAAAAAGCAGAAAGATTATCTTTCTACTCTTGCAAGAACGGACTAACAAGGTCAGCTACCCCACCAATCTTCATAATTAAATACCGTTACTGTATAAGGTCTATCTCGTTATGAAAGACCTATTACTATAAAATTCATGGGTAGAGCCGAAGAGTGGTAACTGTACAAGTTACCAATAGAATTGATTAAATGAAGGAAGTGGCTCCGGTGTATAGAGAGGGCCTCACCGTTTAAGAAGTAATCATAGAGACGACGGAACCCACAATTTCTTTATCTATTTACTACTTTCGTTTTTTTTTTTACTATTTTCTTTCCAATGCCTCGACAAAAGGTAAAAGCGTGGTCGGGAAGGTTAGAGTAGCAAAAGCCATTGGAATTTTGATTTTATAAATTGGAAGAGTCCGTTTTGTTATTAATAGACTAGGAAAGGGGAAAAGAATAACTGAAAGAAAGGAAATCAATTAGTTATTCATCAAAGTTTCATTTATTCAATGACCAGAATTAGACGAGGATATATAGCTCGGAGACGTAGAACAAAAATGCGTTTATTTGTATCAAGCTTTCGCGGGGCTCATTCACGACTTAGCCGAACAATTACTCAACAGAAAATAAGAGCTTTGGTTTCGGCTCATCGCGATAGAGATAGGAAAAAAAGAGATTTTCGTCGTTTGTGGATCACCCGAATAAATGCAGTAATTCGCGGAAATCAGGTATCCTATAGTTATAGTAGATTAATATACAATCTGTATAAGGCGCAGTTGGTTCTTAATCGTAAGATACTTGCACAAATAGCTATATCAAATAGGACTTGTCTTTATATGATTTCCAATGAGATTATAAAATAAGGAAATTGGAAGGAATCCATTATAATTTTTAAACGGAGTTCTCTGGAGAATGAACTCCAGTAAGAGGAAGGTAGAGTAGAAATAATATGATAAAGTCGTCAAAATGAGCGAACACGCTCAATAAAAAAAAAGATTGATTTTATTCTTCTTTCCCAATTCTTTTTTTTTTTCTTACGGCACGGCTGCTTCACAGATTTTTTGAACAAAACATCCATCTGTGTTTGAGTTCGGATTGGAATTTTTATTTAATTGAAGAGTAAGCCTATTTTTTTCTGGTTCTAAGACCGGGAGGTCTAGCGGTCAACCCACTTCTTTCAAATTGTTTCTCATTATTAAGAAAAGGTAACGAAGATAAAATACGAGCTTGTTTTATAGCAATAGTAATTAATCGTTGTTCTTTTAAGGTCAATCTATTCACCCGTCTAGATAATATTTTTCCTTGTTCACTAAGAAATCGACTAATTAAAGTCATGTTTCTATAATCAATTCGATCCCCCGATTGGATCGGGGGCAAACGCCTACGAAAAGATCGCTTGGATTTAAGAAAGAGTCGCTTGGTTTTATCCATAATTTGTTTATTCCTTATCCCTAAAATACCATTTCGATGAAATCAAAAAATGATTTATAGAATCAATTATAGGATTTGGTTTGTCTAGATTTATTTATTTGTTTTTAGTAAAATATATGAAATAATCTAGATATATATCTAGATTAGTTTTTCATGTCCCTTGGAAGGGTGACACAAAAGCACGCGGCTTGACTCTATCTATTTTTTTATCTCCCCATGAAGTGTATGCTTGTAACAATAGGGACAGAATTTTCTCAATTCCAATCGACTGGGTGTATTGTGTCGATTCTTTTGAGTAATATATCTGGAAATACCCCTTGATTCCTTATTAACACCGTTTCGAACACAACTAGTACATTCCAAAATAACCCTTACTCGGACCTCTTTACCCTTGGCCATGAACCTCCTTGGGGTTTTTGATTCACCCAACTTTTCTATTTTCCGACCCGCAACGAATAAGAAGCACGGGACAAAAAAATAGAAGTTGCTAACCACTCAAAAAAAACTTATGAAATAAAGATTTTATTGCAATCAATATAGTAAATAAATAGGAAATCAAAATAAAAAATAATAAGTAATACAAGAATTTCTAACTATATTGCTAAATCGCAGTCCAGTATTTCATTTAAGGATCTTGTAGTGGAGGATACTCTTACCCTAGCCATATTTCGATTTCCGTTTTCTTTTACCTGTCTATTTGCTTTTAACTGGATAATTAATAATTAATTTAATCGGAGCCTGAACCCGGGTTTCGCTGAGGTTGAAGCCACCTTTTTTCTTTCGCTTTCCTTCTTTCTAATTGTAAAACAAAAAAACGAAAAGAGGGGAAAGAGAGATTAGTCACAAATATTTGATTCTAGCTCGAATCTTCTTCACCCCGTTCCAGTTCAATAACTAGAATGAAAAAAAAGGAAATGTCAATGCGTCGGGGAATAAACGGTTGATTTCTATCAATAACCCTGCTAAAGACCCGAACCATAGAGTACTTAGTACCGGTGCCACGGAAAGATATGTTTTTAGATCTCGCATTGAAAATCCTCCTTCTTTTTTGTTTTTGTATTCCCTATTGGAATATATTATGGTAAGAGATGTATATGTAGTTAAAGGCCCACTTGTATTTGTGCGCGGAATCCCTAATTCAAATTGAAATGCGCAATGATTCGGTATATAAGATTTGATTTTCTTTTTTTTTTTTTTTCTTAAAACAGAAAATGGGTCACTTTACACCTGCGAATTCCCAAGAAAAATAATAATAAATTATTATTATATGGTATATGATATGAGACCAAAAACAAGAAAAGGCAAGATCCATTTTGCATATCACTAGAGGGAATAAAAAATAAGGATGTGGAAAACAAGACAGGGATTCTTTACAATGATATTGTAGGCCAATTGAAAGGGATGTAGCGCAGCTTGGTAGCGCGTTTGTTTTGGGTACAAAATGTCACGGGTTCAAATCCTGTCATCCCTACCAATTACCGCTCAGAGCAGCAGTAACGCGAGATCTTTTTTTTTTTTTTTTTTCGATCGATTTCATTTTGACATACATAAATTTCTATTTTATGATATATGATAGTATACACATACAAGAATTGTTGGGGTAAAAAAAGAGAATCTCCTTATTTCCAGCCTTTTTCGTTGTGATAAGAAAGCGCTCTTAGTTCAGTTCGGTAGAACGTGGGTCTCCAAAACCCAATGTCGTAGGTTCAAATCCTACAGAGCGTGATTCCGCTCTTGTCGTCTTAGATCTAAAACCATACACACTGAACTGAAATAATTGAACAGCAATCTGAATTTGACCCTGACCTCCCCCTCGGATTAAATTAAAGAAGGGAGGGGTCAGTTAAAAAAAGAGATGTTAATTAATCAAAGGTCCAACTGATCACCACGTCTGTATTGTAAATAGGCGGTTACGAATAATCCAGCCAAAGTAATAGGAATTAGACCTAAGACGATTCCAAATAGAAAGACTTCAATCATTTGAATTTGATTTTTTTTTTTTTTTTTTTTAATTTGAAAGGTTAAAAAGAGAGGTAATATCTATTCCTAAATATTAATCCGCCTTGCCTAGGAATCTCAATAACCAATAATTGGTAATTAACGTGGTACGGTAAGGAACTAGACAATATGTGGAATACCACAGAAGGGTTTCTTTTTATGAATTATTCATTCAATTAATTTCAAATAAGTCCTATCTTACTCAGAC